CAGGGATTAAAGTGGTGGATCTTTTAGCTCCCTATCGCCGTGGAGGAAAAATAGGACTCTTTGGGGGGGCTGGAGTGGGTAAAACAGTACTCATCATGGAATTGATCAACAACATTGCCAAAGCTCATGGAGGCGTATCCGTATTTGGCGGAGTAGGTGAACGTACTCGTGAAGGAAATGACCTCTACATGGAAATGAAAGAATCCGGGGTGATTAATGAAAAAAATCTTGCAGAATCCAAAGTAGCTCTAGTCTATGGTCAAATGAATGAACCGCCAGGAGCTCGTATGAGAGTTGGCTTGACTGCCTTAACCATGGCGGAATATTTTCGGGATGTTAATGAGCAAGACGTACTTCTATTCATTGACAATATATTTCGTTTCGTTCAAGCAGGGTCCGAAGTCTCTGCCTTATTAGGTAGAATGCCTTCTGCAGTGGGTTATCAACCTACCCTTAGTACGGAAATGGGTTCTTTGCAAGAAAGAATTACTTCTACCAAAGAAGGATCTATAACATCGATCCAAGCAGTTTATGTACCTGCGGATGATTTAACCGACCCTGCTCCTGCCACGACATTTGCACATTTAGATGCTACTACCGTATTATCAAGAGGATTAGCTGCCAAAGGTATTTATCCAGCAGTAGATCCCTTGGATTCAACGTCAACTATGTTACAACCTCGGATCGTTGGCAAGGAACATTATGAAACTGCGCAAAGGGTTAAGCAAACTTCACAACGTTACAAAGAACTTCAGGACATTATAGCTATCCTTGGGCTGGACGAATTATCCGAAGAAGATCGTTTAACTGTAGCAAGAGCACGAAAGATTGAGCGTTTCTTATCACAACCCTTTTTTGTTGCAGAAGTCTTTACTGGTTCTCCAGGGAAATATGTTGGTCTCGCAGAAACAATTCGGGGATTTCAATTCATCCTTTCCGGAAAATTAGACGCTCTTCCCGAGCAGGCCTTTTATTTGGTGGGTAACATCGATGAAGCTACCGCGAAAGCTCTGAATTTAGAAGAGGAGAGCAAATTGAAGAAATGACCTTAAATCTTTGTGTACTGACTCCTAATCGAATTATTTGGGATTCCGAAGTGAAAGAGATTCTTTTATCTACTAATAGTGGAAAAATTGGCATATTACCAAATCATGCCCCCATTGCCGCGGCTGTAGATATAGGCCTTTTGAGAATACGACTAAACGACCAATGGTTAACGGTGGCTCTTATGGGCGGTTTCGCTAGAATAAGTAATAATGAGATCACCATTTTAGGAAATGATGCGGAAATTAGTACTGACATTGATCCACAAGAAGCTCAACAAACTCTTGAAATAGCTGAAGCTAACTTGAGTAGAGCTGAGGGTAAGAGACAAGTAATTGAGTCAAATCTAGCTCTCAGACGAGCTAGGACGCGAGTAGAGGCTGTCAATGCAATTTCCTCTTAGTAGTCATAAATACATTCAATCAAAATAAAAAGAGTTCTTTATTATACCCTACACACTACATCTTTATTCCATTTCACAAAATGAACACAATGAAGTATAATCTGATTATAGAACGACAAAAAGAGGATGGGTAGAAAAACTTATTAGATACCGGATTCCATGGTATCTAATAAGTTCTACCTACTATTGGATTTGAACCAATGACTCCTGCCGTATGAAAGCAATACTCTAACCACTGGGTTAAGTAGGTCATTTATCACCACAAAAAAGGTCTCCATCACTTCGATGGATTATAGGTAAAATAGGTTTTCTAAGCAATATTAATCTTTTACCATTAAACGTAAACAGATCAGAGAGTTATCATGTGGAATTATGGGATACCCTTCTTGACAAAAAACTGTCTCTATGTTAAAATAGTTATAACAAGGGCTATAGCTCAATTAGGTAGAGCACCTCGTTTACACGTGCGCCAATGCTTTTCAAGGGAACCAATTATGCAATGACCATAATTTATTTTTTTTATAAGTTGATGTCTTACTCCGTAGATTCGAGAGAACAAGAGAAAAATAGCCTGACAAATATTTGGTTTGATCCAATTAAGGTGCGGATTCTGGTGCCAAATAAAAAAGAACCTGCCATTATAAGGTAAATGTTCATTCCCTTCAATGCCAGGCATAATGAGTCTAAGGATCTCAAAAGAAGCTCTTTTCGTCCTATGAGCTTTGAGGTGTATGAAGTCTCATATTTGACTCTTGCAGCGGAGCGGTAGAGACTCCATTTTACTTAGGTTGATCTAGGCCGAAGGCAGACCTAAATAAAGGTCACCCTTCTTTGAAACACTTTGGTATTGCTCCTATATCAGGATACAAATAATGAATCAGAGCACATGGAACCATCTCATTATCTTTTTCTCTTCCTGTAATGTAAAGAAAAATATGGTGGACTAACTGAACTTTACATCAGTTGATGAAAGAGCCCAATGCAACAAAATGCATGTTGGGTCTTTGAAACAGTTCGAATCATTTCGATAAAAAGAAGTTTTATCTGTTTTAC